TAGGTATGGAAGTTATGCACGAACGTAATGCTCACAACTTTCCTCTGGATCTAGCCGCTGTTGAATCTATTTCAATAGGTGGATAATACTCTGATGGATTGTTATCGTGTATTGCTTAATTGAAGCATACCAAGCCTTTCATTCATTTTATTGAAAGGCTTGGTATGCTTCAATTGTTTGGTGTTATTCTTCATACTTCTTCCCATTCCATCAATAATGGATATGTGCAGTTCCCCTGCATCCAGCAGGAATTGAACCCGCGAGTTCGCCAATTATGAGTTGGGCGCTTTAACCATTCAGCCATGGATGCTGGATAAAGATCATCAACATATTCATTCTATAATATGAGTATAGACTCAGATCTAAATTTGGGTAGTTCGGGATTGGGACCCATTTACATTCTTTCTCTCATACTTGATTCATGTCAAATATTCTCAATAGACATTCAAATAACATTTCATTGAATTAATTTGAAGCCATACAACTTGTTCGAGAGTTGAGAGTTAGTCATCGATCTTGCTTTGATCCCCTATCAGAGGTCACCGACCCACATAAGAACAAACGTTAGCTCATTTTTTATTCTTGGAAGAAATGACTGTAGATAGATAAATTGGTTTTTTCCGGGGCGGACGTAGCCAAGTGGACCAAGGCAGTGGATTGTGAATCCACCACGCGCGGGTTCAATTCCCGTCGTTCGCCCATAAAAGAAGATAAAAAAAATCGGACTGGATCCGATTCGTTGTCATTTTCATATTTCGGTGAAAATAAATTATATCCATGGGATATAATGGTATCGGTTGGTTGACACGAGATTTACAATTATATGAAATCAATATATGCTATTAATATTCTATTTATTGGGATAAAAAAAAAGGGAGAGGTAAGGGGGGGGTTTCAAATAAATGAAAAAAAGAAGAAGACCCTGGATAATCAAATTGGAAGAGATACAAAGTTATCAATTTCTATTTCTATACAATCCATGGACCAAATCCAATTTGATTAGATTGTTAATTCAAATCCTTTCACGTCGGGAGCGCCTTATAAAGCTTTTTGATCCTAGAATTATCAGTACGTTGCTTTTCCGCGATCTACGGAAAAGCAATCCATATTTTTTGGTCAAAGGTATAGTAGTACTTACATTATCGATCCTCATATATCGCTTCAATCATCAAAGTAGTATGATTGATAGAAAAAATTTCTATTTGATTAAACTCTTTCCTATCCATAACTTTATGGAACTTGGAAATGAAACACCGGAAGAATATTTAAAACCTTTCACTCAAAATTGGTTGAGATTTCCGCATCTTTTAATATCTTTCCAATTGAAAAGATATTACAATCGGCATTTTGATCCCATTAGTTTCAATTCAGGATATGGCAAGAACACGAACAAGAAGGATGAGATGATCTCGAAGAATCAAGGACCGAGCGAAACTCATTCGGAAAATGATGAGAAAGATATCAATTTGAAGATTGATTCAACTCTTAATTCAACCGAAAATGAGTATTGGAAACCTGAAAAATATCTTTGTGAAGATCCATTCACAAGGAATAAAACGGAGATTGAGCAACGAAGAAAAAGATCAATTCTTTGGGATCTTTCTTTTATTGAAAGAGAACAAACAAAAATAGAATCGGATTTGTCCTCAAAGTGTTTATCAAAACATTATCCAATCTCTTGGGCGAAAGAATTATTTACAGAAGATCAAAGATATACAGAAGAGAATTCCTTTCCTTTGGAGAGGAAAAGATTCATTGAAAATTTTACAAAATCAATTCGTTATTCTTTTTTTTACATATTGCCAATAGATGAACCATGTATGGGTGGTCCTAGTGCTACTAAAAAGCCCATTGAAGATTTCAACTTATCCAAAAGGTTTTTAAAAATAAAAAAAAAGGTTTTTTCAAAAGATTTAAGGGATTCAAAATCCTATTCATTAATGAATAGGATAGTTGATCTATGGAAGATCAAAACATATTTTGAAATTGAAAATCCTTCCTCGAATTGTGCTATACGGAGTTTTACTCTGCCTTGGAATCTATTTTCTGCATTCTGTGATCAAAGCAAAGGAAAATACATATTGCACAAAAATTGTCTGGAAATGACAGATCAATTAACTCTATCAATAACTAAGCCTAGTCAGGTTCATGATAAAATTTCATTTTTTATTTATTATAAAATGAATCCATTATATGAACTCAACAAGAATGGATCGTTGAGATCGGATCGGATCTTCAATCACAGAGAAAAATGGAAGAATCAATCTTTATGGGTCCTACTCAATATTATTGATAAAGCGGATGATTATTTAGATCAAATAATCGACAAACAATTGAGCCAAATCGATTCCAAAAATTGCTTGGAGATAGGAACTCCCTTTAACAATTATAGAACTGAAGCTTTGGGTTGGTATGAATCAATTAAGTATAACATTGACAGCAGGTATTCGGAAAATTTATTAAATAGATTCTATTTTATAAATAGGCTCAGTCGCAATTTAAAGGATCAAATTCTAAAAAATTTTATAGAAAATGAAAATTTGAATAATGTAACGAAAGATACAATTGACCGGCATTCATCAAGTTGGAAAAAATTTAAGAGAGAATGGTTCAACCATTCTATTATTCGAATTGATAAACATATCAATCGGAATTTGAATGTGTACAAATGGTCCAATCAGACCGAATACTTTTTTAAATATTTAAAACAGGTTTTTTCTAAAAAAAACTATTTTAAAATAGTGTTCGATCCAATTGAATTATGTACTAATACTAATCGAGATTCAATTGGTTGGTCTATGTTTTTCTCCCTTTCTGAAAGTACTGTAAAGCTCTTAAACTCGAAGTTCGATATTTTAATTTATTTTTTTGATTTTGCATTTCATGGGCTCCAAAGTAATAATTATAGACTATTAAATCAGTTGTTAGATCCAACTGGTACTCTAATCGTTCGTTTAAAAAAATTTTTAAACTTTAATCTTTCACAAAGATCGAAATTATTGATTGATGAAGGAACAATTGCACCATTTGTTACGAATAAGATACCAATTAATCCATTGATTATTGACTTTTTCGATAATGAAAATAATAGCATGGAATCATTTGATAACACTTATTTTTCGACGATATCCAACGATCGAGACAATTGGTTGAATCCTGTGAAACTATCTGATCAGAGCTCATTGATAGCTTCTTTTCACGGAGCAAATACGCTCCAATTTTTTGATTATTTGTATCATACTCGGCCAAATTATAGGAATAGATTACCTTCTGATATGAAAAGATTTTATATAAAAAGGAATAATTTTACATATGGACAATTATTCAATCTTTTGATCATACACAACAATCTATCTTCCTTGCCCATTGGTGAAATAGGACCCGTTCACTCAGAAAAAGAGACTATTTCATTCATAAAATCACAAGTATCTAACATATTATTACCTAAATATTTAAAACGAAAACGAAGTGGTGACCAAACGTTTGTATTAATCTATGATTTGTACAGATCCTTCAATTTACTAACTCGATTGAATCCATTCGTTCGTGACAAGAGATATCTTTCTTCGATCGAAGAGATTTCTACAACACCTTTAACAAAAGAACAAATAGTCAATTTTGAAAAAACTTTTTGCCAACCTTTTTTTAATAGATCCGATTCAGAAGAAAACAGCTTTGATCAGTGCTTTAAAAGGGGTTTAAATTCAAACGTGGGTCTTATTCAAACTCGATCTTATCAAGATGATTTACTATCCGAAATGTTTTCCAATAAGAACGAGGAAATTTTTCCCCGTATTCAAGATTGGTTTGTAACCGAATGTTTAAAAAACATAATAGTAAACGAAGACATAGATGGAAGGAGTACCCTTTCTAATTCATCTAAAGAGGAACAGAATATTTATAGGATCTCTCAAATAGATAGTATTTTTTCAAAATGGGATTTGTTCAAAACATATATGCCCTGGTTTTTTACCTCTGCATGGTGTAAATATCTTGAAAATATGCTTTTAGATACTCTTTCGGAGATATTACTACATGGCAGTAATCCATTTGTATCTATTTTGCAAAATATTAAGCATTATATTTTGCTTAAACGGAATATATTGTGGGAACTTTCTCATCCATTATGGGAACCTATACAATGTAAATTGAGAACGAATCTTATGAATAAGTTTTTTTTTCCAAGTAATAATTTCAAGGATTTTTTCCCTTCCTGCAAGGATTTTTTAATAGAGGAAACTAGTGATCGAGAGAAGTCATCAGTTCCATTCATATGGACACATCTGAGATTACTAAATGCTCGGGGGTATAAATATGGGATTCTTATCCCTTTTTTCGTTCTTGGGTATTCTATTCTTCAATATTTTAAAGTTATTTCTTTCACCTTTATCAATATAAAGACATACTTTGAACTCATCAAGTATTTAAAGCATCCATCATACGTGATAGAGTTGCAAAAAAGGATTAATCCTCCCGTGCCTAATAGCTTTCTCTATTATACAATAGACAGACCCCGTTCTCTTTCAGATATTATTAATAGTTTTTTTTCTACGAAGAGGAAGAGGAAGAGGAAGACGAAGAATAGAAATATAAACTTGCTTATAACTATAATAAGAGAGTTGAACGGATTGTGCTCTAGTATGGATATCTCCGAAAAAGAGATACACTTACTAGTTCAGTTTCTAATGACGGAAAAAAACCTTTTTCAATTTGAATCAAATTTGACTTACAGTCATAATTTCTTCAAGAATGAATTTGGAGATCAAATCATTAGACAGCCAGGGCTTATTCACTTACGATATTTGGCCTACACTTATCAAAAAGGTCTAATTAATTACGGGTTCAATCCATTTTGTTTAGCAGAAAGATGGGTATTCCTTGCTTTTTGTCAGAAGATTACCTCTTCACAAATATTGTGTCAAACCAACCCCACATTTCATGGAAAACCTTTCTCACTCCACTCAGGATCATTACTTTTCAAAGGGATTTTACTGATAGGTCCTATGGGAACTGGCCGATCCTATTTGGTCAAAAGTCTAGCAGCAGACTCATATGTTCCTTTAATAAGAATATCTCTGAAGAAGCTCTGGTATGGTGAGTATTTAGATTACCCTGTTGAACGTATTCCTACTGAGTTTGATCCTTTTGTGAAAGACAAAATGGAAGATTTCCATATTACCTTAGAATTGGCGAAAAGCATGTCTCCTTGCATAATATGGATTCCAAACATTCATGAACTGAATTTAAATGAGGCAGCTAACTATTTATTTGGTTTTGGCTTCACTGACTTGTTCCTTAGTGTATTAATGAACAATCTCTTTAGACTTAGAGATGGTGAGAAAGATTCTATGAGAAATATTCTTGTTATTGCTTCGACTCATATCCCCCAAAGAGTGGATCCAGCTCTAATAGCTCCAAATCGATTAGATAGATCGATCAATATTCGAATGCTTGTTATCCCACAACGACAAAGGGAATTTCCTATTCTTTTATGTAGCAAAGGATTATACTCGGGAAAATGTCCCGATGAATTTGGATCTATAACCATAGATTATGATGCACGAGATCTAGCAGCACTGGCCGATGAAGCCTTAATACTTAGTATTACCCGAAATAAATCAGTTATAGACACTAATACAATTCGATCCGCTATTTATAGGCAAATTTTTCATTTACAATCTATGGATAATCAGGTTGGATCCGGTCAAAATGACGAAAGAATTATCTACAAAGTAGGAAAGGCTTTTATACAAAATACGCTTAGAAGAAATTCTCCCATGAATCCTCTATCTACCAAAAAGGAATTATGGAAGAAAAGGTTTTGTTATTTGTCCGAATGGTATTTAGAACCTTCGATTGCTGAAACAACTATGAAGGAATTGACCATACTTCCCCATATTTTGGGTTGCTTGGCCGGATCAGCGGCTCGAGATTCTTGGTCTATATCAGAACGAAATAGAGAGAATTGGATTCCTTTCGATAAATTAGCTGAGCATGATCTTGATATAGCTTCTAGTCTTTTAGAAAGTATTCTGGTGGAGTTTCCATTTTCTAGGTTAGGAATATGTCGGGGTAAGTCCAATAAGGATCAGATCACATTTGCTCCTCAACTCAAAATGAGAGATCATCTAGATATGATACGATTTATGAAAGAATATGAATTGAAGTTTACTCCCGGCGCAAAACAAAGGGATATGGATGAAGAATTCATAAAGAAAGAATATGAATTGAAGTTTACTCCTGACGCAAAACAAAGGGATATGGATGAAGAATTCATAAAGAACGTAGTTTGGACTCCTAGGATCTGGCGTCTTAGTTTTCTTCGCAGTAATAGATTCGATCATATAAAAACACCCAATTCATTGGGATCTTCGTATCAGTTCGGATCGTTAAGAAAACGGCAGATGGACAGATCTAAATTTCCTATACAATATCCGAAGCAATATAAATACTCTAAGGAACCACTGTTCTTTATAGGAAGACGATTTCTTTGGGATTCCTTCCTATTTCAAGAGCAGCGCCCTGTGTTTTCACGCCGAGAATTTTTCGCAAATGAAGAACTGCTGAAAAGGCTTTATATTACTTATGGTGCAAGAAGATTAAGAGCACAACCTGATTTTTTACCTAAAAAAAGTATCCAAAGTTTTTTTCGTAGATATGATTCAAAATCCACGATCAATTCGGTTTTGTTCATGACTTTTTGGAAACCATTGTCTCTTAGACATAGACATATCGAGCATTTCAAACGCATTCAAGCGATTGGTATCCAATTGGAACGTATGCAGCCATATTTTCCTATATATTCATATCACCGTTGGTTGACCGAAAATTCGAGAGAAAGGGTTGACCGCTTCCAATCGTTAATTCATCGCCAAAGATGGCTCGGAACCAATAGGTTATTATCTAATGAATCTTTTCTTTATAATACTCTATTCGAGAGTTATCAATATTTATCAAATCTGTTCCTATCTAACAGAATGTTATTGGATCAAATTACAAAGACATTGTTGGAGAAGAAATGGCTTTTTCCCAATGAAATTGAACACTCAATTCATACAACAGGATTAAGATTTGATATCAGCTGGGAGAATCTGGAATGAAGTAAAAGAAAATTGACCGGGCAGTAGGGTCGTGGGAATCAATGAGAGGTTCTACATATGCTCCAATTTAAGATCCTATAAAGACTTGATAGATCTTTAATTTGAGGTTCCTCACTCCGAGATCTCGACCATGTAAGAGTAAGCATAGTCTAGTAGATAATATCTCATTAAGTTAACTAGACTATGCTTACTCCTTATTTACTCTATTTCGGTTCTAGCATTCTTTTTTTTCCCACACTATTTGAAGAGAGGAAAGGATAGAGTCACAGGATCCGACATGGATATAGTTGGTGAGGTTCAGTCGTAACTCCCGTATATTGCAAGATCTTGAGAGAGGTGGTATCTGGTCAATCTATGTATCGATCTTCTCAATCTGTGTCCTTAATGAAATATACCTCATAATACGAGGGTGTATTCGGAATGGACTCCTCATTAGGTAGAGAAGATCTGATCCTACCTGTGATCCACTGTCCTATTCCAACAGCGTTAACTTGTAGGTAATCGATCGTCGGAATACCTCGTATCAACAGAGAATCTATCTCAATCTATTGAGATACTCTACGAGATTTGCCATTGAATTGCTCATTCAATAAGCATGAGCAATATTATGCCTTGAAGAGGACTCGAACCTCCACGCTCTTAAGCACGAGATTTTGAGTCTCGCGTGTCTACCATTTCACCATCAAGGCATCCCAAAAGGAAATTCTATTCCATTCATATATATATGAAAAATATCCTGATCTATGAATGAACATATGTTAGAGATAGCGTATTCGAGTATTGATATACGATTGGTCATATAGGTTCATCATAAAATTTTTTTTTATCTGGAGGAGATTTCCTATAAATAAACAAGACGACTGAACATCCTTTCTTTTTCAATTCAATAGAAACCTAAAGAATTGAATATGGTACAAAATAAAAAATATTTTCAAAAACTTTAACTTTTTTCGGTAAAAGTGATGTCTTGGTCCGAGTGGAGGTAGGGGTAACAGTCCTTTTCTTTCTCTTTTCCACATGTCCATAGAAACATTTATAAAAAAGAAAGATAGATATCTATTCAATCTATTTTATTAGAGAGGTAATAATTTGTAAAATTAATCGCACTTCTTCCCTTCATAAGGGGTCCATTGATGAAAAGAGACTGGAAAAAGTAAAGTTCGGACCCAATTCCTACAGTTATGGATATAAGCACAATCCGAATTACTGGAGAGTTATACATTTGTGTATCTACGAGATCATTTACTATTTCTTGAAGCTAAATCTTTCCCCTGGATAGACCATATAGCCAGAAAGACCATAAACCAGAATGGAAGAAAAGCAAATGAAACTCTTTCAAACGATCTCAGGGTATAATTGAAAATGAAGTTTTCACTTTGTACATGTCAGATCATGAATTAGTAATTTCTTTCAATCTCCGAAAGAGTAGAAAAAGTTTCTAATTTCCAAGTTTAGGAGATTTACATAATCTCATGAATAGGATCGAATATTCCTCCATAATCTATCTCCTTTTTCCTTAAGGAAGCCTTCCCAAGAGGACTTAGATCTATCTATGATTTATGCTTTTTTCTTTTTATTTTTTATCTTTTGTTCCGATAAACATATTGTCCGATCTGAACGGGAATAAATTTATAATTTATCAGAATATATAAATCCACTATATAGATAGGTAGATATCGATCCTGTTTATGAGTTAACGAAAATGTGCAAAAGCTCTATTGGCTTCTGCCATTCTATGAGTCTCTTCCTTTTTGCGTATAGCATTGCCATTCCCTCTAGCAGCATCCATTAATTCGTGACTCAATTTGAAATTCATATTTCGACCCGGACGTTTTCGAGATGCCCCTAATAACCAACGAATGGCAAGTACTTTTCCTTTGGTTGATCTTATCTCAGTGGGAACTCGATAAGTCGATCCACCCACACGTCTTGCTTTTACTGTTACATTGGGAGTTACTCTACGTATTGCTTGGCGTAGAACAGATAGTGGATTTTTATCCGTCTTTTGTTGAATCTTTTTGATGGCTCGATAAAGAATTCGATAAGCCAATGATTTTTTTCCGTTTTTAAGAATACGGTTAACCACCATGTTAACTAATCGATTATGATAAATAGGATCGGATTTTGCAGTTTTTTTTTCTGCAGTACTTCGCCGTGACATGAGTGTGAAAAAGGTTCAAGAATCTATTTCATAAAGGCTGAAAATCATTTATTTTTGCTTTTTTACTCCATATTGTAGGGTGGATCTCTAAAGGTATGAAAGATCTCCCTCCAAACCGTACATACGACTTTCGTCGAATACGGCTTTCCACATTATTATATCTGCATAGATGAGATATATTCTTTATGCATATAATTCTGTTTACTCACTCTCAATTGAGTATCCGTTCCCTTTCTTTTGCTATGATTGGAAATCCTGTATTTTACATATCTATACGATCAAGTCCTTAGGTTTACAAAATAGTGTATAAAAAAGTGTTTCAAATCATTGCTATTTGACTTGAACCCGTTCTAAAAAGGTCAAGGTATTTTTTAATTTTCTGTTGAAACAATCAGGGAAAACTTCGAAAATGATTTCGATATTAAACCTTGGACATATAATAGTTCCAATGAAAAATAAGATCGTGTGTTTTTTTTTTCACGGTAGCCTGCTCTAGTCCCCTTACAAAACGTTCGTTATTAGGTTAGCTATATACTTAACATGTTCCTAGCAATTCACATGGCATCATCATGAAATGATACAAGTATTAGATAAGTAAGAATATACAACGCACTAGAACGCCCTTGTTGACGATCTTTTACTTCGGCAGCATCTAGGGTTCCTCGAACAATGTGATATCTCACACCGGGTAAATCTTTAACCCTTCCTCCTCTTACTAATACTACAGAATGTTCTTGTAAATTATGGTCAATACCAGGTATATAAGCAGTGATTTCAAATCCAGAGGTTAATCGTACTCTGGCAACTTTACGTAAGGCAGAGTTTGGTTTTTTGGGGGTGATAGTGGAAAAGTTGACAGATAAGTTTTCTTCACTGTCACTCTACAAAACCGTACATGAGATTTGCACCTCATACGGCTTCTCGTTCAATTTTTTTTTTGTTTCGAAGTAAGATAAATTGGATTATTCTCGTTGTTCGATAATATTAATATTCCCTTCCTTTATACATTATGTCTCAAAGAGTAACTGGAACCAATTAAGTCAAACACATTTTCGTATTCTAACCAAACACTAATGAATCCTATTTTTCCTTTTCGGTCAAAAAGATTATGCAAAATCTTCGGGATTCCCTCTTCCTTCTCTATTCCCATCCTATAAGTACAGTGCCTGAAGAAATACTCTTTTTGTATGAATCGACATTATTAAATGCTAATTCCTTCTTGATATCTCGATATATCATTCCTCCAAATCACAAATTGGATTCGAAATTGACGGGTTAATGTGAGCTTATCCATGTGGTTATACACTGTTCGAATTTGAACAGGAATCAATTTAATGAAAGATCCTGGCTTTCGTGCTTTTTTTTGTTGGGGTTGTCCAAGATCATTTCGATGACCTATGTTGAGGGAGATATATATCCATATCTATCTGAGATATGATCTGATCGACTGCGTAAGTTCACACGAATAGCAACCGATACCAGGGAGAGTATACGGAAAAGAAAGTTATTTTTGATCTGATATGATGAACTGATGAACGGCATCAGTCCTATATCTTGTTTCTTTGTACCGGTGGAAAAGTGAGGGCTCAGCGGGAAGAGGATTGTACCACGAGAGAGCGAAGGGGTCAACCTGTTCCGAATAGACAACATGGATTTTGGAAATGTAGTTGTACTCTTACATCGATCCAGATCAAGAAGTATTTCCATCCACGGGGGTAAATATTTGCTCGCTAGGCGAGAGGATAGCAGTGCTAGTTACAAATTCTGTTCCGGTAGGATTTAACTTTATTTCTATAAAGTAGTTAACGGTTGCATAGGGTCTTCTCCTTGGTGCAAGAAGAACAATTTGATCCGTATCATCTCTGTATAATCTTGACTCGATCTTGTTCTCCTTGTTCTTCCAAACAATATTGAGTGCTTTCCGTACGCACTAGTGCTAGATCGGATCAAACATGCTGATTCAAGTTCATGTAAAACTTGCTTGATCAAGATAGGTAAAATATTACTGATTTTACGGGACCATATGTTATGATTCGAATCAGTAGGAAATACTACTTTCGACAGGATTCACTCAGAATAGGCTCCAATTTTTTTTTTTCGTAGTGGTGTGAAAAGAAGGAAGGTCTGGCTTCAAGTTGTTCGAGATAAAATAGTGGGATAGTTGTGTTGAGTCTCTCGAGCCTTTGGTAAGTTATTATTCATAAGTCAGTTCTCCTTCCAGATGAGAGTAGGGAAGGGATATAACTCAGCGGTAGAGTGTCACCTTGACATGGTGGAAGTCATCAGTTCGAGCCTGATTATCCCTAAACCTAATGTAAGCCCTTCCATATTTTTTGGTCAAAGGTATAGTAGTACTTACATTATCGATCCTCATATATCGCTTCAATCATCAAAGTAGTATGATTGATAGAAAAAATTTCTATTTGATTAAACTCTTTCCTATCCATAACTTTATGGAACTTGGAAATGAAACACCGGAAGAATATTTAAAACCTTTCACTCAAAATTGGTTGAGATTTCCGCATCTTTTAATATCTTTCCAATTGAAAAGATATTACAATCGGCATTTTGATCCCATTAGTTTCAATTCAGGATATGGCAAGAACACGAACAAGAAGGATGAGATGATCTCGAAGAATCAAGGACCGAGCGAAACTCATTCGGAAAATGATGAGAAAGATATCAATTTGAAGATTGATCGTTATATGAATATATCATATAAAATATATGAAAATATATCATGAAAATTGACCTTTCAATTTAAATTGGTAGATTCCATTATTATTTTAACGTTTTTGTCGAGAGAATGGATTGATTCAATTTGCAGCATATTTAGATAAAGAATATGCAGAGTTATCTATCTACGAGAGAAATGAATAAATTAAATACATAAGATGTCTTTCACATCACAATATATGAATTAACCCCATTGTTCCTTATGGCAGTTCCAAAAAAGCGTACTTCTAGATCAAAAAAAAAAATTCGTAAAAATGTTCGGAAGGGAAAAGCATATCGGGCCGCAATAAAAGCTTTTTCTTTAGCTAAATCTATCTCCACCGGTAATTCGAAAAGTTTTTATTGCATAGTCAATGATGATTCCTCTGGATCATCCGAATCAAAATTGACAGCAATTGATTTGGATGACCCGTAGCACAACACGAGCGAATATACGACACCACCCTCCAGGACCCTGGAGAACAGTGATGCAAAATCATTTTATTCACTCCAAGGGTGGTCGTACGAAAAGGACACGGTCATTAATTAGTTCTACTACAGTACTTTCCTTCAGCCAATCTGGATAAATGGGGAATTTATAAACCATTCTTCTATCCATTCTGCCTTCCCACTAGAAAGGGATTAGAGTTAATCCTTTTTTTTAAGGATCCCGAATGAACTTCAGCATTACCATTATGCTACCGGAAATGTAGCATAATCTTATCAACATTCCAATCCATCCATTCCGATCCAAAACTAGGATTTATTTATTATTTATAAATAAAGGCACAGAACCTATGGAATCACGCATGGGGATGATATTATTTCATTATGGAATTGCTCGTGCATTTCGTAATAGATGCGCGTTATTGCTTTATGGCGAATAATTACTATAGTTTCAGATATATTGATTCATTCTTCTTCTGTTTCTGCTCCTCCCAATGATTCATCCCCCTATTGGGTCCCATTTTTTCCCTCCTTTATGGTTGGATAGAAAGAAGTGCTCAATCCTTTAGGAGAACTAAAAGTAATCATCTTTCTTCGTATCTCTACCATTTATAATGCGTAATGCCCAAACCATTGTGACAGAGATACATAAAAAGAGCTGACTAATCTAGTGCAATTTGATCCTATTGATGAAACCCTCTTCTACATCTTAGTAGCTCAAAATAGGATCAATTCATTCATTAACAGCTTATATATGGTAATATTAGCCTGTATGTAATATTATTGGGAGCTATAAATAAATTTGGATGTCTCCCCTAAAATTGGAAAGTCTAACATGATAATAATCATATGGAGATCATGGATCAGAAACATAGTTTCGTTCTAGATATGTATATAATAAAACCATCCAATCAAAAAAAATTAGAAAGTGATGGTATAACCTTTTATTGTTTGGAATCTAGCTGTTCCGATTCTTCCCATCGTAAGCGAAATAAGCGAAAATTTACATATATTCTTTGTACGATAACGCATGTGACTATTTACCATTCTCTTTCGGAACAGCGGGATCTGAACCCACGACCTCCATCACCCCAAGATGGCGCGCTACCAAGCTGCGCCATGTTCCGTTATAACTATCAACCAACATAAAATTGATTCAAATGTTAATGCCCGAACTTAGATCTTATTTGGACTTATATTATATTCACAGATCACTCCCTCTGCTAGACACGTTCCATAACATTGACGATCTGGTGTAAATAAGCTAGTATGGTCCCTACGAAGCCGCCATGGTGAAATTGGTAGACACGCTGCTCTTAGGAAGCAGTGCGAGAGCATCTCGGTTCAAATCCGAGTGGCGGTATTTTTCCAGCAGGAAGATCTCATCAATCACTTCTTCCTATGTAACAATATATGTTCAATCTATTTTCATTGTGATGGATCAATCCTATCTTTCCATCATAGATCTCATTCGGGAATAAAACGAATAAATGAGTTTATTATGATATTCATAACTTTAGAACATATATTGGCTCACATCTCTTTTTCTCTCATTTTGGTTGTCACTCTCATTTATTGGGGAACCTTAGTTTATCGAATTGAAGGACTAAGTAGTTCGGGAGGAAAGGGCATGATAGTTACTTTTCTTTGTACAACGGGATTATTAATTAATCGTTGGCTTTATTCAGGACATTTACCGTTGAGTAATTTGTATGAATCATTCATGTTCCTTTCCTGGAGTTCATCCGTGTTCCATATACTTCTAGAAGTACGGAGTCGAGATGATCGGTGGTTAGGTGCAATCACCGCGCCAAGTGCTATGTTAACTCATGGTTTTGCTACTTTAGGTCTTCCGGAGGAAATGCAACGATCCGGAATGTTAGTACCCGCGCTACAATCTCATTGGTCAATGATGCATGTAAGTATGATATTGTTCAGCTATGCAACCCTTTTATGTGGATCCCTAGCATCCATAGCTCTTCTAGTGATTATGTCCGGAGTAAATAGACAGGTTGTTTTTGGTGCGATGGACAATTTATTTTCCCGATCCATTCTTCCCAATGAAAATTTTTATTCACATGAAAAGCAAAAAAGTTATTTGCAATACACTGTTGATTTTTCAACAACGAATTATCGTAAATGTCAATTGATTAAACAATTAGATCATTGGAGTTATCGTGCGATTGGTCTCGGTTTTTCTCTTTCAACCATAGGTACTCTTTCTGGAGCAATATGGGCCAATGAAGCATGGGGATCTTATTGGAGCTGGGATCCAAAAGAGACTTGGGCATTAATTACTTGGACCATATTCGCAATCTATCTGCATACTAGAATGAATAAGGGTTGGCAGGGTGAGGAACCGGCAATTGTGGCTTCTTTAGGATTTTTTATAGTTTGGATCCGTTATTTGGGGGTCAATCTATTAGGAATAGGGTTACACAGCTATGGATGGTTGGAATCATAAATGGACCGAATTCCTGGAAGGAAAAGGAAGGATAGATTCGATCCAGTTCTTTTATGTGATTGATAAGTGACATCAATAACTGGTACAAGTTATTTCAAGTAGTGATTATAGAATGATGGAATCACTACTTGAAATAACTTGAACTATATTAGATTCAAATAAAAGAAAGACGAATCCTTCATTTGCTCCATTCCATTCAAATTTCAAAAGAGAAAAAAATTGAATAGAGAGAGAACTGGATCAGGCAGGATAAGCACCAATACCTACCTATTATGAGTAGAAAGAGACATATCAGGATGAAAATATCTCTTGGTCCAGAATCTGTTAAATGAAAGTTCGTCACATTTTCAACTTATATAGAATATTCAATGTAACATAGACAACAAGTGGATGGGAGTTCATATTGTTCCAATTGCCACTATTGCAATAACAATGATTCAATTTGAAAGGTCGAAGAATATTCAGTCANTTTTTTTTTTTTATCGGGAAGAGAATCTCATAGATTCTGCCACAAAACCACACCACTGATTTCCGGCAATGCAAGAGAAGCCGTTTAAAAACTACTGGACATAGTTAGTATAGACCTACCATTTCTTTCATCAAGAAGAAGAGTACGTATCCTATCGTCACTTGTTCCCGCTAAGAAGAAAAATGTCGCATCAATTGATTCATGAAAGATCATTTTAAAATGGATCCATTGAGACCTATATCTGCCGTGGAACCGATAATTACAAAACCATATGGGATAGTGAAGACTATCCTCCTTTTCCAATTCTGTTGACCAGAGAAGTTGGAGCTGCATAGACGATTTGAACCACTCCTATCATTACCAACCACAGCGAAAAGAAATATAAAATGAGTATGAGGTAGCAATTCCATGTTTTAATTAACCCATTCCCTTTTTTCAATGGAACTCCGGCTACTGAAGCATACATGTACTATAATAATGCGCTTACCCATGTAGGGTAACCGGGTATGTGAAAAAATTGGCGATTTCATTGTATAAGCGATGAAGAACCCTAAATAGAATACTATTTCTTATCCAATATTCCTGAACCTAATGTTGGTCTATCAGATCTCTAGAGACCTATACTTAAAGCTCCAATTAGCGGAAGGATAGAATTACTCGCAGTGTATTGTGGCCAAATAGAAACGTCTTTCCCCCCCCCTCCCTCCGTACGGATAGAAGTGGGTGAACTAAAATTTATTCCAGTTCCCGCAAAGGAAATAAAGGTATAATATACCGAGGAGCAAATGATCCTAATTGGCTACTGTATATTGCTAACATCAGTAAATGCAACAATCGAGGATTTTGAGTAATTGGCCAAGCAACTGAAATGGCCAAAGTGGTAACAAATCCTGTCAAATAGGTCCGATGGAAAATCCGTCAATTCCCAATCTCCAATAAAAATCAATAAGATCTGTCCAGTTATACTCTTTATTCTTTCAATTGGATCAATAATTTATCAAATTGGAAATGGTAATGGACGGAATGTATATATAATGAAAAGGAGTTAGAGTAAACAAATACCTAGAGTATACCATCGAATCAGATCATTCCCTCCTTCTATGGGTGGGAAATAATGGGACTAAGGAACCCTAGATATAGGCGAACCAACAATTATAGTTGAGCGAGCCAAGGTAATTCGCTCATTATAGAAGATACTTTGCATCTCCACTGATAAAACCCATACTTGAGATCTTGGATCAAGTATGGGTTTTATCAGTGGATAAAAAAATATAAATATGAAATGGATTTAACCTTTTTTATTGTGCATATTGATCAGTAAGCTAGACCCATACTGCGCGTTGTCTCATGCCATAAATAAACACGTACACTCAAGAAATCTGTTGGACAAGCGGATTCACACCGTTTACAACCTGCGCAGTCTTCTGTTCTTGGAGCAGAAGCAATTTGCTTAGCTTTACATCCTTCCCAAGGTATCATTTCCAATACATCTGTGGGACAAGCTCGTACGCATTGGGTACAACCAATACATGTATCATAAATTTTGACCGAATGTGCCATTGGATCTCCATTAGTTAGTAAAAAGTTTTAATTTGATAAGATCATATATAGCCAAATCTTCTAATATATGCCCAATAAAGATGGCTAATAACGGGATATTATGAATATAAAACGAATCAATAATTGTAATCTCCATTATATTTGGAACCGATCTGTATTTTTTGGATCATTTCGATCCCCCCAGATCACCTCKAATATGGTCCAATCATGACAGGTAATTTTCCTAATGATTTTTATATGGTTTTTGATCGACCGTAATACTATATCTATTTTGATAGATTCTGGTCATATAGAATATATATATCTTCTGAGATATACCGATATACGATACTTCATCACCATTTCGACAAATGAAATTGATCGATACGAATTGATTATATGATACGATGTCAGTAGCTGATAAAATAGCTGTTTCAGCGTCTACAATAGCTATAACAAAGATCGATAAGATGCCCCTGGCTATATTTTAAGATAATCCGAATATGCTACTGAATTTGAATCGACCGTATGCAGTATTGGCGACACATAAGTGCTCTAACCATGTTTCGACTCGTAATACCAATAGATAATGACGAAAGCACCTCGAACTCGAATAAGTGTATGCTCGAGCATAATAGATCAACCCCTTATACCTTTATCTTCTCAGATACAAAAGTTATATTTAGTTTGTTATTTTCCATTATCTAATGATCTTCTATTATAAGATCAGGAATAGAATTATACTTCTCATCATACTTATTAGACGAAAAAGATATCCAGGTGGATTCATTATGTGCGCGAGAATTTCCAATATTCTGACTCATGATCGCATTCACTAAAAAAAAGTGACCTTATCCACATACCTAATCGGATTGAAATATTTGTATTTCAATGGATCTGGGAATTACATGAACTGGTCTATAATTCCGTTGGTTGATAATAGACTCTGATCAATAATACATGTGACATTCTTAATTAAATTATAAATATCCTGATCCTAATTTATGATCCATCCGGAAAAAAGGTATGGTCTCGACCCATCAGTCCTCTCTGATCGAATCCAAACTGAATCTGAAGAATTGGTAGAAATTCTTTAATCGGTCAGAATGTTCGTCCATAGTTCCTTTGGACAGACAAGTTAAACTTTGAATTGTTTTAATTCTCGAATCTTCGATCACCGATATCGGTAAACGTCCCGGAGCAATATAATCATAATTTCATTCATGACGATCATACATAGGTCGGGAGTTCATATTCTTCAATCATAAAAAGAAAATTTGATGAACAATAAATACTCAACACAATTTTCACGAAAGATACAAATTCCAGAATAAATACTATAAATTACCAATCGTTTCGTTCGTTTTTCCAATCAACAACGGGTGGATTAATCAGGCATAAACGCATACTCCACAAGCAATACTTTGAAAGAATCCGAAGTGTATTCATCCACGAAATCGGGGATGGGAGATCAGTTTTTTATAGGGAGATTTAATAGTCATAGGTAAACGATTCATGTGATATAATTATTATGCATCATTCGCATACCTGTAGCAGAAATAGATCATATATCATGTCCCTATCTCCAAAAATAGAAGAGAATGGAGTTTTTGGAAAATATAAGAATAAAAAGTTTGAGCATCGATATTCGCCATGAAAAAACCCAGGCTATAAAAAAAGCTATACGACCCAACTTTAGCATAATCACTCTGCTATAGCTAGCCCTTTGGGATACATATTTCCCGATCGATCTTTTCGGCGCATTTACCTTTATTGCCTCTGCGAACATAGTAGCGCAATAATCCCATTGCGTTACATAGGGGAGATATTGTTCGGTTCTAAACAATTTGCTTCCTCCCCCCCTATGTAAATAATCTGATAGAGGTTCACAGCCAATAAAATCTTTACCATCTAGCAATAAGTCGAAGAACAACGTGTATCGATGGATAATGAGGACCCATACTTACCATCAGGGGGTCTTTCAGCAAGCATGATCATGTGTAACCCCTCTTCGATTCGTTTTCTAAATGAGAAAAATAAAAAGAAAAAAGAACGACTGGATCCGGGATCTCTAAAAATTGGATTGGAATTGAAAACTTCGAAATTAACGGGTTTTTAGCCCACGGATACCCAATTGACCAATTAAATCATCGTAACGAAGTTTATCCCTCTTGTATAGATAAACCAGAAGTTGCTTACGTTTGCTCAAAATTTTCCACAAACCCCTTTGGGATGAATAGTCTCTTCCGTGCAATTGCAGATGCTGGGTAAGTCTTAGGACCCGATTGGTTAAATAAAATACCTGAGATTCAACAGATCCTCTCTGTTTATCGGGAATCAGAGATGAACTAATGGACAAATTTTTGATCATAAAAAAACACAAATTTTTCCAGGGCTTAATTTTTTTTTCGAGTCAGAAAAAAGAATTAGATCCATTCTTTCATTTTCATGGTTCATATAATAATTCTGATTCGTTCCGTCCGACCATTTAAGAAAAAATGGTCGGATTCTTCCTATCTTCTTGGAGGAACATCTGGTTTTAACCTATGGCAAAATATGATACGAGATGTAGAATCTTTTCACATTGATGAAACAGAACGAACAGATTGGTTCAATTTTTGCCATATCCTGAAACTCCATTGAATCAATCCATTCTTTTTTTTTACGAAAACGGAATTGAAGCAAAAAATTTATCAATTGACAGTTAGGGGATACATACGTATTCTCAACATCGCGGATCGACTCCCATCATTTGTATTGAACCAATATCTATTCATGCAAATAATATCCTCTAATCGATAACTAGGCCAAAGAAAACGTTTAATTTTTTGTGTTGTATCTACGCTAAGATGTTGGTCTCTTCCCATGAGTTCTTCATCATTTTGTATGTCTTTTCCATTGGAAAATCCTACATGATCGTTCTCCAGATCAAACCGATTCAAGATTCGAAATTCTCTACGACGTTTTGGAAGCAAAATATCTTCTAAATTGAGGGAACTAAAAATATTTTTTTCATCCCCCAGAATTTTCCCGCGTTGCACAGATCCATCATAAAAATCTCCATCTATCCATTCCCCGGCTCTTTTTTTAGACTTCAATGAAATACTTACGATTTTATACATCAGGAATTGATCATCCACTATACGTTTTAAACGATATGGTTGTAAGACCATTATTTTTTTATCTTCCCTTATTTCATTGTAATTGCGTACCTTTCCCCGAACATTCCTCTGAAGAGCAAGTTTTTTCGATATTTTATTTGCACTCCTATTCTTCTGAATAGCAATGCAAAAGGCCATTAGACTCAGGTCAATATTTCCCTCTTGGATCCGAAAATATGTTCCCGGATCCTTCATTCCGGACATAACCCTGCAAATATTCGCCAGATGTAAGAAACGTTTTTTCCCTAGAACGTCTACTACTTTGTATTGAAAAAGACCTTTCTTTTTTTTTTTCTTTCCATCAGTTTGTTCATCTTCTACTTGACTATTTTGACCATTTTGACTATTTTGAACATTTTGAACATTTTGACCATTTTGACTATTTTGAACATTTTGAACATTTTGACCATTTTGACTATTTTGAACATTTTGAACATTTTGACTATTTTGAACATTTTGAACATTTTGAACATTTTGAACATTTTGAACATTTTGAACATTTTCTACTTGACCATCATCTTGACCATCTTCACCATCTTCACCATCTTCACCATCGTCTACTTCACCATCACCATCGTCTACTTCACCATCACCATCTTCACCATCTTCACCATCTTCACCATCTTCACCATCTTCACCATCGTCTACTTCACCATCACCATCTTCACCATCACCATCTTCACCATCTTCACCATCTCCACCATTTTCTACTTCACTATCACCATCGTCTTGACCATCTTGATCTTCTACTTGACCATCTTGATCTTCTACTTGACCMTYTTGATCTTCTACTTGACCCTTTTRATCTTCTASTTGACCMTYTTGATCTTCTACTTGACCATATYGATCTTCTACTTGACCCTTTTGATCTTCTACTTGACCCTTTTGATCTTCTACTTGACCCTTTTGATCTTGACCATCTTTTACTTGTTTGTTCTGAACATCTTTTACTTGTTTGTTCTGAACATCTGATCTAAGATCTATTATTTGTTCTAGAACATTTGTTGTTTCCTTCCGTTCTTCTTCCTCTATCTTTTTCCGCTCTCGTTCTTCCCGTAAAAGTGAATTTCCTGGTATTAATTTCGATTTAGTTTCATAAATGCCAACATTGTCTCTTCGCGTCTCGTCAATCCCCTGCTGATTCGTAGTAAGATCAGTCTTTTTCTTTTGCCTGTCAATACTTGTTGTATGATCGTAATAACAAGAACGTATAGCATCGTCAATATCAACAGTAGAACGAGGACCATTCACGATATTGAAATCGGTACCCTTCCAATCCTCCTCGATAATATCATTAATAAAATTTTCCCTGATAATTCTTTCACGAGCGGTAATATCCCGCTCATCTGGTATAGCAGGTTGTACTGGTGGTCCGGGAATATCTGTAAAATTTATAATATACGAATCTTTTGTAGAATTGAGATAACTATATGATAAGAGATCGTATCTGTAACGTTTGTTCATTTTCCGAAGTAGTCCCAAAAATGGTTCCATGACAGTCGCAAATATAGAATCTTCTTGTTTTTCATAAGGAATGAATCGTTCTTCAGAACACGTACATTGCTTATTTACTCTATTTCTCCATTTATTTGGGTTTATCCTAGACCATATCTGTGGGGATAAATTGTACCGGTCAAAACATCTCAACCATTGTTTCCAGTCATTCTCTTTCAGATCTTGTGGTTTTTCGTGATCCAATATTCTTTGTATATCTAATGCCCTTATCTGCCATATATTGTGAAATATATATGCTTGGGACATTGAGAACATGTTTCGACCAGGACGAATTTCAAAATCTTGTATTTTTTCGTTGATTGAATAGTAGTTGGTAATTTTACCTCTATTGATTCTTGAAATATCTTTATTGATAATGAATATTCGTCCGTAAATTGTTGTTATATTCCTCGTGGATCGAATCCAAGCGGATTGAATCCAAAATTTGATATTTGACGCAATGAAATTAATAACACTTGGTAAGAGATCTCGGTCCATTCTTTTGATAAAAAATTTCATTGAATAGAAACTTTTTCTGATTAATTGTAAACTTTTATTTCGAAATAAACCTGGTATTCGCCGAATATGAACCCATCGTTTTTTTAATGTTGATCCCAATATGTTAAAACTTCCCTTCGATCCGGTATGAATCTCTGAATCCACCAGAGACATTCCAGTTATAGGAGAGCTATTTATGATCGCGATAGATTCGATCCGCTCTTTCATTGTGGTCATCAAATCATATTGATCTTTCACATTAATGGTTTGGGTTTCATATCCAAATTGATCATTAACTTCGGATGAATCATTTGCACTACCCATAGGGGTAGTCTCACCTAGTAATTTATTTTGTATCCGGTCATTAAGTTCACTCTTGTCTATATATCCAACTCGTGGAACGCGTCTTATTCCTGTAGATCCCATCAATCGTCTCTTCACTTTTTTGAAGATGGGTTTTAAAAATTTGGAAAAAATTCCTAGCTTTGAGCTTGGATCACCGAAAGGTATGTCAGTTTCTAATCCAAGGGTCGTTAAATAACTCCAACGCAATCTTTTTGCAGATTGGGGTTTGGATCTATGCCAAGGCTTCAAACGAAAAGGAAATAGAAGCTTTATCTGCATACCTTGTGTTTCCCATTTGTCTGGGAATGTTGTTACAGACAATTCGGTACCATCAGAAGCACATATGACATGCATTTCTCTCCTCATTTCTTCCCAATCTTTGGAAAATTCGGAGGCTTGAAATAATAAAATACGACCCATATTTTTGGCTATAATAAGTGAGGGTAATATCATATTTTTTCTAATATTTGATTGAGCCATTAATAATAAACTTCTGAAATAGTGCAATTCTGGCCACGTTAAACATAAGGACTCAGCAATTGTCTGCTGGGATAATGGATCTTCGACTATCTGGATTTTTTCCCTAACTTCTTCCTCGATTTGTTCCTTATCCACTCTACCAGAATCGGACGTGTCATAATAATCTTTAGGATAAGCGGGTATTTCTTTTATTTTCAAAAATAAAAAGGAATGTACATTCGGTTGTACCCTTTTCCATATCAGAATTTTCCGTCTTTTAGCACGTATGGATCCTTTGATTAAGTTCCGACGATAATCTGCCTCGGCAGAATAACGGTTTTGAACTGCTCCTATTCGTTTTTGCCCAATATCAAAGGTCACCGTATCTTTGACCTTTCTTGAAAGAAGCCTATTCGATGGTAATAGAATTGGGTCTACGTCATCATATTCACCTATCCTCAAACCAGATGACCATCGAGGCACATGTTTCCGAATTTCTCTAATTTGGAGAGGTTCATTTAATAGTATTTCCCTGTAAAGGGCAATAAAATCTTTCTTTTGCATTGAATCATCCAAAGATAATAAATTCTCGCGTGAATTTATTAGTATTGTCCACTCATATTGCGACAAACACTCGAAAAGGAAAAGCAAAGTCTCGTAAGTGAAAAGATATTCCTTTTTAAAAATAGGAATAAGCAATTCCATTGGTATGAAAGTTGTGGGAACTTTTTTACGGCCAACTTTGTTGAAAAAATGAGTTAAATAGGTTGCGTAGAACGGTCCATTACATGAAGCCATTTGCCGTATGAGATTTATATTGGATACTCTCAAGGCTGATGCCAACCAATATATTGGATTGAGTTCTGGGATCGGATCAGAGGGCAAGTCTTTAGTGATCGGGACATTTGAAAAAACTATAGATGGAGTGATCGGGATAAGCGAACGAACAGCATCTGTAGGTAAGGGCTCCCAGGGTAGTTGAAAGCTTTCGTGTTCCAATTCCTGCCAAAGATAAGAGATATGGTACCCATACCCAAATGGATCATTCGGGGATCCCTCTTTACGGTCTTTCATAGATATCTCTATGAAATCCGAAAGATTCGAAATGATCGAATCGTTCAGCATTTGGGAGGACTCAAATTGGTTTATTGTTCCACGGAATGCCCCATTAAGGAATGGATCATACATTTCAGTAAAAGAATCCCCCTTAGAATTGGAGAATTTAACTCTCCTTTCTATAACATTTTCAGCGGGAGATCCATGGCTTAGAGCTTTCACTCGATCCGAAAATTCATTCCCTAAAGAATCTCTTTTTCTTTTCATGGTATGATTCCATCTATAATAAGGATCCTCAGATGAGCAAGAAGTATCTAAAAGATCTCTATATTTACTGAGCTTTTCCCCAAGGACCAATACACTAGGTAAAAACGTAAAAGAGATTCTTTTTTTTCCATCACTTGAGTATGCGCCAAAAAAATATTGAGAGACTTCGGTCCTCACAGGACCTAGGCGAGTTAATGAGCTATTTCCAATATATCGTATCGGTTGATAAACCCTATTATGATCAAAGCACATAATGGGCCATGGTTGCTGGAAGAGCTTTAATTGGATCAATGACAGCAATCGGATCAATGACAGCTTTTCTTTTATACGTACTTTTAAAAATACTTTAAGTTTTCGTGGATCTAAAGAGCAGTTATTTATAGTCCTAGCCATAGCCACGGAGCGTTTATATCTAGCCATAGTCACAGAGCGGACATTTTTGTCTTCATCATTTTTACCTTTAAGAAGAGGTAATGGGGCTCTACCCAAATATAACAAACAATAAAAAAGAATAAGTAAACTAAAGGTTCGATTGATATAACGTCTTAATAAAGTATAATCGATAAGTGAATTACGATCTATACGGAAAGATACCAATTTTATAAAAATTGTTAATAGAATATGACCGCCCAACCAACCGCAAAGACCACTTATCATAAAGGATATATTAGGGCTGTAACGAAAAAGAAAGAGGTTCACCAGTCTTGTTAATACGGGATTTGCTAAAAGAATGGGATTCAACAATTGAAGCATTAGACCATCCATAAATAGACTTAGAGCTTTTGGATTGTTGATCGAATTCATGAGGTGCGGAGATTCAGAACTTGAAGGTTTGTCCATAATTTTGAAAAAACGAAAGAACATATATGGTACGACTAATAAAGTTATTGCATAAGGTTTCCACAGCGCTGCATAAAAGGGCGAATAATACATGGATAAAAATCCTATTAATTGTCCCGTAATAGAACCACTTATGGCTATTATACCATAGCCAGGTTTTCCCAAAAGGAAGGATCTCGTGGAATATATTTTAGAGGGACCAAAAGGCAATGTAGCAAGAAATCCATAATATAGCCCAAATATTATGATCGGACCTGAAACTTCTACCCATGAGGACAACGGACCCAATAGTAGGCTAAGTTCTTTTATCATATGATAAAGCTCCCCTTGACCTTGGTCAAAAAATTATTTTGATGATTATTTGATTTAGCATAATTGATTTCTAAGAAATATTCTAATATCTGTTACATATGATGCTATTAATATATATATTATCTGTTTGTTATCTTATTTAACAAGAGTACTGATATATATATTACTTGTTGTTCTTTCGAACAAGGGTGGTCCGATCCAAGTTATCTAAGTTTTCGTTACGTCGCAGAGGTCGGGTAACCAATTCTAGTACATCTCTCGCATTGGCAAATCCATGAATCTGGGCAAAAGTAAATTCAACTGACCATTTAGTACCAATTCCTCTCGCCCCTAACGGGTTAGCATGAGCCATTCCGGTGATTGCTAGGTCGGGTTTTAGCTCGCGCATACGTCGTATCTGATTCGAATTATCAGGTTTCTCTACAATCCGTGGTATGGGCATACACATTCTTATACATGTTTTTTTTAAAAGCGCTAATTCAGCAGCTTGATACCGTTTATCCAAATATGGAATACCAATTTCATAAACGATCATACCACATCTGATTAAGAATCTGGCTATAGATATTTCTATTAGATTATCTCCCATGAAAAAGACAGATTTTCCGCGTACCAAATCAAGATAATCTTTTAAACTCTCCCATATCCGTTCCTCTATTTCCTCCAGATTCTGGGCCTCAATACCAAATACAGGACAAATCCTTTCGATCCAAGCACGCGTTCCGTCCGGACCAATAGGAAAAGGAGCTACGATTAATTCGCATTTTTTTCGTCTTATCAAAGTTGTTGCTGTACGACTAAGAAATGGGTTAACCCCACAAACATAAACTCCATCACCCAGTGAAGGAAGATCGGCATATCTCTGAGCGGGCAACCAACCTGATACCTTGATGAATTGGCGTCTTAATTCTGTATCAAGCTGAGAAACCAAATTCGAGGGTAAAGACCCAAAAATAACTAAGGGAGGATGATTTGCATATTCCACCAAATTATTTTCCTTCAGAAGAGGAAAAGGAAATAATTTTTTTTTAGTTTCTTTTGATTCACCAATGGGGAATTCTTGGTCTGGACAACGATGTGCCATTACAGCTAAGACAGTATCTTCCCCCTGAGTAAAAGCATAATCCAGTCCATTTGCTCTTGCCACTAGAATTGGCACTCCAATTTCATATTCCAATTTGGGTGCCATACCTTCCAAATCCATTTTTATTATTTCTGTAGTACAGGTACCTATCCATATGATGACGCTGGGGTCTCTATCTTTTCTTATCCGAATACAAAGCGTTTTCAATTCCTCATAATCGTTCAAATGTGCCGATATATCTCCTTCTTCTAATTCTGCCATTGCATAGCGGGGTTCTGCAAAAATCATAACTCCAAGTGCATTTTGGAGAAAATAACCACATGTTTTGGTGCCTA